ATGGAATAATTCCTTCATATTTATAGAGATAGGGGACATAACTCACATGGATATAGTAAGTCTCGCCTGGGCTGCTTTAATGGTAGTCTTTACATTTTCCCTTTCACTCGTAGTGTGGGGAAGAAGTGGACTTTAGAAGTACTACTAATTGAGTTGAGGAATCAAACTGTATCAATTGTTTTATAGATCGTTCTGCAACGCGTTTTGAACTATTTAAAATCAAAATATCTGAATTTCCAATTTCATTGGAGTCCAATGGAGTAATGTATGATAGGAATCATACTCTTTCAATCAAAGAACTATTTCAATGATTCCCATGTTTGTATTTCGAAAGGAAAGGGATCCAGATGATTGGAAATTTTTTCCAATCTAATTCTTCTGAAATTTTCTATTTCAATTAAGGGGCTCTTACTATCCTTATAGATTAAGATTAGATGGATACTGAGGAAGACCAGACCTTTTTTTGATCCCTCTTGACTCTTCAAAGAAGAAGTCGTTTTGTTAAGTGTATACGCACTTTCTATGAGAAATGATATAGACATAGTGGTTGTCTAACGAGAGACTATGCAATAATAAGATCTTGCCTCAGGCGAGTCACATATTGCGCATTTACCGATGGGTTTCTAATTTTAGAAAGGAGATTTTATCTTTATCGACTTATTTGATATCATGGTTCGGGCGTTAAAAATCGGTGAGGTTTACTCTTCCTTTTCGAAATCCGAAGAAGTGCCCGTGGTCCTCCTGTCAATAGTTAAATCAATTATTTCTTCGGAATACTAAAAAAAAGATTACTACGCGATTTTAGTAATCTATATGCCCATATCGTTTTTCAATCATTGATTCTTTCCATAAATACCGATATTCAGATTGGAAATCATAAAAAATCTAGTAATTCGAATCATAATTAGAATCATAAGATAAGAGTTAAGGCGATTATTTCAGATTGATCGGAACAAGTAGATGTAGCAAATAAATAGAATTGGGTGCTATGTCAATTCCATACAATATAGGGAATTTATATACACATATATGAAGAGAATATTGTAGATTGATCTATATAAAATGAAGCCTCTATCTTTATTCTAGAGTAGAACTTTATAGACTAAGAGATAGATAGTATGGTAAGAAAGAAATAGATGAATCGTTCTTACCATACTATCGAATTCATAAAATACTGCCGATTATAGTCCGCTCATTTCCATTTCATTTAAGACGCGAAATTGGAATCCTTTTCATTTTACTTCGTCCATTTTTGATAAGAACTCAGAAGGAAAGTTTCATTCAAATTCATTTGAAAATTGAATTGAATTAATCATTTTGACTGACTGTTTTTACGTAAATGATAAGTAGAAAAGCGGTAGGAACTAGAATGAATAGTGCAGTCGCAATAAATGCAAGAATATTTACTTCCATAATCTCATCGGTTTTTTTACTTCGCAATAACTCGGGATTTAATCCCATAGAGATGATAAATCTTTCGCCTGTAAATTCAATGAATGAATTACCTCTCGACGATCTTGAATCGGATCAATATCATGAATAACAATATCTGAGCTATCAAATCAATTCGTCGTCGAGACTTGAATAGTATAACATAGGAAGTTCTTTTATCCATACCGAATCCAAACTTGGATTCCTGACCCAATCAATCCAAAATTCCTTTATTTATCATTTGTTTCCCTTCTTTTTTCTATAACCTACCTTACGTCTTCCTTGTACAATCATCTGATGAAGTATCATCAGATTGCCCTTCCACTTCGATTAGTCACATAGTTACAAACCCAAACAAACAAGAAAAGCGAAATGGAAAAAAAAGAGTTAAGTTCTAAACTCCTTGTGATTTTTTGGAAGACGAAGACAAAGAAGTTTGATAAAGATGAGGCCGGTATAAAAGATCTAATATCACTATTTTAGGGTTTGTTATTTCTTCGATGGGACCTTAAAAAAAATGGAAAAATAGGAAATAAAAAAAGCCCCTTTGTTTTGGAAATTGAATTCTGCCCCCTGACATCCTTTCATAGAAAGGGAGAAATTAATTGATGTATTTATTGGATCCGTCGGGACTGACGGGGCTCGAACCCGCAGCTTCCGCCTTGACAGGGCGGTGCTCTGACCAATTGAACTACAATCCCAGGGAAATAAGGGATCTAGCAGAAAATTTTATTCTTTTTTTATCTTCGTATTTCGTATGGGGTATTTCGGAAGGACAAGGGGGTTATACCATCTCATGGTAGATTGGCGAATTATTGGGCCGAGCTGGATTTGAACCAGCGTAGGCATATTGCCAACGAATTTACAGTCCGTCCCCATTAACCGCTCGGGCATCGACCCAGGAAGAATCCACTTTAGGCTTATTGGTAATCCATGATCAACTTCCTTTCGTAGTACCCTACCCCCAGGGGAATTCGAATCCCCGCTGCCTCCTTGAAAGAGAGATGTCCTAAACCACTAGACGATGGGGGCCGACTTGCCCAACCGCCCTCATACTATGATCATAGTA